TTGATTCAGAGGATCGAATCAAAATTTTAAAATTATTATTTGATGCAATTAGAACTGTTCCCAACGATAAAATGATTAAAAAAAAATCTATTGGAATAAAAGAAATTAATAAAAAAGTTCCTCGATGGTCATACAAATTAATCAACGATTTTGAACAACAGGAGGGGGAAACCGAAGAAACTGTGGTAGAGGATCATCAGATTCGTTCAAGAAAATCCAAACGTGTAGTGATTTTTACTGATAACCAACAAAATACTGATGCTTATACTAATACCAAAGAAACTAATAATACTGATCAAACAGGCGAAGTTGCTTTGATACGTTATTCCCAACAATCGGATTTTCGTCGAGACATAATCAAAGGCTCCATGCGCGCTCAAAGACGTAAAACAGTTACTTGGAAACTCTTTGAAGCAAATGCGCATTCCCCTCTTTTTTTGGACCGAATAGACAAATCTTTTTTTTTTTTTTTTGATATTTCTGAACGGATGAAAAAAATTTTTAGAAATTGGATGTGGAAAAACACAGAATTCACAATTTCGAATTATACAGAGAAAAAGACAAAAGAAAGCGCGAAAAAAAAAGAGGAGGACAAAAAAGAAGAAGACAAAAGAAAGGAGAAAGTGCGTATACAAATAGCGGAAGCCTGGGATAGTATTTTACTTGCTCAAGTAATGAGAGGTTTTTTATTAGTAACCCAATCAATTCTTAGAAAATATATTATATTACCTTCATTGATAATAGCTAAAAATATCGTCCGTATACTATTATTTCAATTTCCGGAATGGTATGAGGACTTAAAGGATTGGAATAGAGAAATGCATGTTAAATGTACCTATAACGGCGTTCAATTATCAGAAAAAGAATTTCCAAAAAACTGGTTAACAGACGGCATTCAGATCAAGATCCTATTTCCTTTTCGTCTTAAACCTTGGCACAGATCTAAGTTACGAGCCCCTTATAACGATCCAATGAAAAAGCAAGGTCAAAAAAATGATTTTTGTTTTTTAACAATTTTTGGAATGGAAGCTGAACTACCTTTTGGTTCTCCCAGAAAAAAACTTTCATTTTTTGAACCGATTTTAAAAGAACTCAAAAAAAAAATTAAAAAATTGCAAAAGAAATGTTTTATAATTCTAGGAATTTTAAAAGAACAAACAAAATTGTTTCTAAATGTCTCAAAAAAACCAAAAAAATGGATCATTAAAAACATTCTGTTTATAAAAGAAATAATAAAAGAACTCTCAAAAATAAACCCAATTATATTATTTGGATTGAGAGAAATAGAAGTATATGAATTGAGTGAAATTAAAAAAGATTCAATAATCAGTAATCGGATGATTCAGGAATCGTCCATTCAAATTAGATCTCAGGATTGGACAAATTATTCATTAACAGAAAAAAAAATGCAAGATCTGACTGATAGAATAAACACCATCATAAATCAAATAGAAAAAATTACAAAAGACAAGAAAAAGGGATTTATAACTTCAAATAGAAATTTGAGTTCTAACAAAATAAGTTATGATGATAAAAGATTGGAATCACAAAAAAATATTTGGCAGATATTAAAAAGAAGAACTGCTCGATTAATCCGTAAATCCCATTATTTTATAATATTTTTCATTGAAAAGATATACATAGATATCTTTCTATCTATGATTAATATTCCTAGTATCAATACACAACTTTTTCTTGAATCAACAAAAAAAATTATTAATAAAAACAGTAACAGTAATGAAGCAAATCAAGAAAGAATTAATAAAACAAATCAAAGTTTAATTAAATTTATTTCGATTATAAAAGAGTCACTTTCTAATACTAATATTAGTCTTAATTCAAAGACTTTTTTTGACTTATCTTACTTTTCACAAGCATATGTATTTTACAAATTATCACAAACCAAACTTATTAAGTTAGAGAAATTGAAATCCGTATTTCAATATAATGGAACCCCCCTTTTTCTTAAGAATGAAATAAAGGATTTTTTTGTTGTAAGACAAGAACTATTTCATTCCGAATTAAGACCTAAGAATCTTCGCAATTCTGGAATGAATCAATGGACAAATTGGTTAAGGAGTCATTATCAATATCAATGTGATGTATCTCAAATTAAATGGTCTAGAGTAGTACCACAAAAATGGCGAAATATATTGAACTGTATAGCTCAAAATAAAGATTTATATAAAGATTTGTGTGATTTATATGAAAAAGATGAATTAATTCACTACGAAAAAAAAACAAAAATGGAAACGGATTTATTATTGAATCAAAAGGATAATTTTAAAAAACAATATAGATATGATCTTTTAGCATATAAATCTATAAATTCTGAAACTAAGAAGTACTCTTCAATTTATGGATCACCATTCCAAGTAAAAACGAACCAAGATATTTTTTATAATTACAACACACATAAACAAAAATCATTTAATATGGTAGAAATGGTAGAAGATGATATTCGAGATATGGATAAAAATACGGATAGAAAATTTTTTGATTGGAGAATTCTCGATTTTTGTCTTAAAACGAAGGTCGATGTTGAGGCCTGGATCAATATTGATACTGACACTAACAGTAATAAATATACTAAGACTAGGGTTAATAAGTATCAAATAATTGATAAAATCAATAATAAGAGTCTTTTTTATCTCACACTTCAGCAAGATCAAAAAATCAACCTATCCAATCAAAAACCCCTTTTGGATTGGATGGGAATGAATGAAGAAATACTAAGTCGTCCCATATCAAATCTGGAACTTTGGTTCTTGCCAGAATTTGTGAGACTTTATAATACGTATAAAATGAAACCGTGGGTTATACCAATTAAATTACTACTTTTTAATTCTAATATAAAAAAAAATGCTAGTGAAAACAAAAGCATCACTGGAAATAAAAAAAGAGATCCTTTTATATCAATATCGTCGAATGAAAAAAAATCTCTTGAATTAGAAAACCGAAATCAAGGAGAAAAAGAATCCACGGGCCAAGCAGATCTTAAATCAGCTCTTTCAAACCAAGAAAAAGATGTTGAAGAAGATTATATGGGATCGGACATGAAAAAACATAGAAATAAAAAGCAATACAAGATCAATACAAAAGCGGAGTTTGATTTCTTCCTAAAAAGATATTTGTATTTTCAATTGAGATGGGATGATTCTTTAAATAAAAAAATAATCAATAACATCAACGTATATTGTCTCCTGCTTAGACTGATAAATCCAAGAGAAATTACTATATCCTCTATTCAAAGGGGCGAAATGAGTCTGGATATTTTGACGATTCAGAAAGATGTAACTCTTACAGAATTTATTAAAAGGGGATTTTTGATTATTGAACCAATTCGTCTAGCTATAAAAAATGATGGAAAATTTATTATGTATCAAACCCTCGGTATTTCATTAGTTCATAAAAGTAAACATCAAATAAATCAAAGATACCGAGAAAAAAAACATGTTGATAAGAATTCTGATGAAGTCATTACAAAACATCAAAAGATGACGGGAAATAGATATAAAAAAAATTATGATTTGTTTGTTCCTGAAAATATTTTATCGCCTAGACGTCGTAGAGAATTGCGAATTCTAATTTGTTTAAATTCTAAGAATAGACATAGAAAGGCATCTTTTTGTAATGGGAATGAGGTAAACAGTCAAGTTGTGGATAAAAGCAAAAAATATAAAAAAAAACTTATAAAATTAAAGCTATTTCTTTGGCCCAATTATCGATTAGAAGATTTAGCTTGTATGAATCGTTATTGGTTTAATACGAATAATGGCAGTTGTTTCAGTATGGTAAGGATACATATGTATCCGCGATTGAAAATTCATTAATAGTACATTTTTCCTATATTTCCCATACCATATCTGGTCTATGACGACAAAGAGATGCACGCATACATTGTCTTACATTCCATTCTGATACATGATACTAATTCAATGACATATCAATTAGATCTAGAATGAACAAAATTTTCTTATTTTAGGTCTAAACTTTTATCTTTTGTGAGTGAAGAAACCAACCATACTTTTTTATCCCCTTTCAAATCCAATTTTAAAATGAAAATAGGATTGAGTAAGTTTTATTAAATTAAAAAAATTAGAAATTAATAACGAAATACAAATTTTTGTATATACCAAATAAAAATTAGGGGCATTATTATTACTGATCAATAAAGATATCTATCAATAAAAAATATCTTAAAATAAAAAGAGGGGGGGGTAGAGAAGATTTCAGTTTATGGTAAAAAATTCATTCATCTCAGTTATTTCACAAGAAGAAAAAGACGAAAACAGAGGATCTGTTGAATTTCAAATAGTTAGTTTCACCAATAGGATACGAAGACTTACTTCACATTTACAATTACACAAAAAAGACTATTTATCTCAGAGAGGTTTACGTAAAATTCTGGGAAAACGCCAACGATTACTGTCTTATTTGTCAAAGAAAAATAGAATATGTTATAAAGAATTAATTAATCGGTTGGATATTCGGGAGTCAAAAACTCGTTAATTTTATTTTTATAAAGGCATTTTGAATTATTTGATTTATTAGATCTTGAATTTTAATGAACTTTTTTTCGTTTTCAGCAATTCATGAAAGAATGAATCGAGGAAAAACCTATGAATATACCGGCTACAAGAAAAGACCTCATGATAGTCAATATGGGCCCCCACCACCCATCAATGCATGGTGTTCTTCGACTCATCATTACTCTAGATGGTGAAGATGTTATTGACTGTGAACCAATATTGGGTTATTTACACCGAGGAATGGAAAAAATTGCGGAAAATCGAACAATTATACAATATTTGCCTTATGTAACACGGTGGGATTATTTAGCTACTATGTTCACAGAAGCAATAACTGTAAACGGACCGGAACAGTTGGGAAATATTCAAGTACCTAAAAGAGCCAGCTATATCAGAATAATTATGTTGGAGTTGAGTCGTATAGCTTCTCATCTGTTATGGCTCGGTCCTTTTATGGCGGATATTGGTGCACAAACTCCCTTTTTCTATATTTTCAGAGAAAGAGAATTAGTATATGATCTATTCGAAGCTGCCACCGGTATGAGAATGATGCATAATTATTTTCGTATCGGAGGAGTAGCGGCCGATCTACCTCATGGCTGGATAGATAAATGTTTGGATTTCTGCGATTATTTTTTAACAAGAGTTGCTGAATATCAAAAACTTATTACACGAAATCCTATTTTTTTAGAACGAGTCGAGGGAGTAGGCATTATTGGTAGAGAGGAAGTAATAAATTGGGGTTTATCGGGACCAATGCTGCGAGCTTCCGGAATACAATGGGATCTTCGTAAAGTTGATCATTATGAATGTTACGACGAATTTGATTGGGAAGTACAGTGGCAAAAAGAAGGAGATTCATTGGCTCGTTATCTAGTCCGAATTGGTGAAATGATAGAATCCGTAAAAATTATTCAACAGGCCCTGGAAGGAATTCCAGGGGGACCCTATGAGAATTTAGAAATACGATACTTTGATAGAGAAAGGAATCCGGAATGGAATGATTTTGAATATCGATTTATTAGTAAAAAGCCGTCTCCTACATTTGAATTGCCGAAACAAGAACTTTATGTGAGAGTAGAAGCCCCAAAGGGAGAATTGGGAATTTTTCTCATAGGGGATCAGGGTGGTTTTCCTTGGAGATGGAAAATCCGCCCGCCGGGTTTTATCAATTTGCAAATTCTTCCGCGGTTAGTTAAAAGAATGAAATTGGCTGATATTATGACGATACTAGGTAGTATAGATATCATTATGGGAGAAGTTGATCGTTGAAATGATAATTGATACACCGGAAGTACAAGATATCGATTCTTTTTCTAGATTAGAATTTTTTAAAGAGGTTTATGGAATTCTATGGGTTCTTGTTCCTATTTTGACTCTTGTAGTGGGAATCACAATAGGCGTACTGGTAATTGTATGGTTAGAAAGAGAAATATCGGCAGGGATACAACAACGTATTGGACCTGAATACGCCGGCCCTTTGGGAGTTCTTCAAGCTCTAGCAGATGGGACAAAACTACTTTTCAAAGAAAATCTTTTTCCATCTAGGGGGGATACTCGTTTATTCAGTATCGGGCCATCCATAGCAGTCATATCAATTTTAGTAAGCTATTCAGTAGTTCCTTTTGGATATCACCTTGTTTTAGCGGATCTCAATATCGGTGTTTTTTTATGGATTGCCATTTCCAGTATTGCTCCAATTGGACTTCTTATGTCGGGATACGGGTCAAATAATAAATATTCCTTTTTAGGCGGTCTACGAGCTGCTGCTCAATCGATTAGTTATGAAATACCATTAACTTTATGTGTGTTATCAATATCTCTACGTGCGATTCGTTGATACATAGACATAAACTTTTCTCTATTCCTTCCTTTCAAGGAAAGGGTTGGAATGGATTGAGTAGATATCTTAATTTTTTTTTTATTCATTATTCGGGTTGATGAACTAAATCAAATAGTTATATGAGTGAAAGAAAACAGCTTATATATAAATTCGCAGTAAAAAGATTGATTCTCATTTTCTATGTATAAGAGTTAGAGAGTTAAGCGGAAATAAACAGAAGAGACCGTTTCCCCCAAGATTGGTTGATTAGTCATCCTGACTTGAAGCGGGTTCAAAAGATCAACCGTATTGAGTTTTCACTATCATTTTTATGTATTAGCATAACGGGGGATTGAGCAAAAACGAGTGGATGGTTAGAAACACGAACATATGTAAAGGATTAGTAATGGAGATTATGTAAATTCTCCAAAAGGACATTTTTACATAATATACAAACAAAGAATACTAATTGGGGCTTGAAGTTGGTAGAAATGATCAGGCAGTACTCCCCATGACACGATTCCAATCCAGAGTATACTCCTATCCACCGATTTAATAAATAACTATTCGAAACGAAATAATCCTTTACTTTATTTTGAAAGCCCTCTTTTTCTCAGAAATAGAAAGAAGAATAGGAACGAAAAAAAAAAAAAAAAGATATACTTTATTTATTCTTTGTTACTTTTATTCTTTCCCATATACATATTAATAGATATATAATTTGTGTCATAATTCATTAATTAATATAGAATTTTTTTTTTCGTACGTGAAACCAACGGGTTATTGATATTTTTACAAGAAGTATTTTATTGAACAGTTAAGTTATTACTGAACAAAGAAGAATTGAAATTATTATTGAAATTATTAAATTAAAGAAAGGATGAGATCAATTCAGAAGTACTTTTTTTATTTAATTTTGAATTAAAATAATTATAACAGACAGAATTCAATTGGTCTAATTTGGGACCGGCCGATAGTTATCCATCCTACAAACATATCAAGATTCAAAAAAGAATACTGACGCGGTCCCTATATTTATTTCTGGCCTTCAAGGAGCCGTATGAGGTGAAAATCTCATGTACGGTTCTGTAATAGCGATGGTAACAGTGATGGTATCACCGACTATAATTATCTAACAGTTCAAGTACAATTGATATTGTTGAGGCGCAATCAAAATATGGTTTTTGGGGATGGAATTTGTGGCGTCAGCCTATAGGGTTTATCATTTTTATTATTTCTTCCCTAGCAGAATGTGAGAGATTACCTTTTGATTTACCAGAAGCAGAAGAAGAGTTAGTAGCAGGTTATCAAACCGAATACTCGGGTATAAAATTTGGGTTATTTTATGTTGCTTCCTATCTAAACCTATTGGTTTCTTCATTATTTGTAACAGTTCTTTACTTGGGAGGTTGGAATATATCTATTCCGGACATATATGTTTCTGAGCTTTTTGAAATAAATAAAACATGTGGAGTTTTTGGAGCGATAATTGGTATCTTTATTACATTAGCTAAAACTTATTTGTTCTTGTTCATTCCTATCACAACAAGATGGACTTTACCGAGGCTAAGAATGGACCAACTATTGAATCTTGGATGGAAATTTCTTTTACCTATTTCTCTCGGTAATCTATTATTAACAACTTCTTTCCAACTCTTTTCACTGTAAAGTAACATTCTATATTCACAACGTGTCTCAAACAAGAGAAATAAACAAACATAAAACTATTCATATATATATTAACGATATGTTCTCTATGGTAACTGGGTTCATGAATTATGGTCAACAAACAGTACGAGCTGCAAGGTACATTGGTCAAAGTTTCATGATTACTTTATCCCACGCAAATCGTTTACCCGTAACTATTCAATATCCTTATGAAAAATCAATCACCGCGGAGCGTTTCCGCGGTCGAATCCATTTTGAATTTGATAAATGTATTGCTTGTGAAGTATGCGTTCGTGTATGTCCTATAGATCTACCCGTTGTTGATTGGAAATTGGAAACCGATATTCGCAAGAAACGGCTGCTTAATTACAGTATTGATTTCGGAGTCTGTATATTTTGTGGTAATTGCGTTGAGTATTGTCCAACGAATTGTTTATCAATGACTGAAGAATATGAACTTTCTACTTATGATCGTCACGAATTGAATTCTAATCAAATTGCTTTGGGTCGTTTACCAATGTCAGTAATTGACGATTATACAATTCGAACAATTTTGAATTCGCCTCAAATAAATAAGTAAATCTCTTATTAACGAATAATTTAGAATTACTTTACTAATAACTAATCTAGAAGGAATTTAGGTTTCTTTCGTGTTGTTTGGTCAATAACTACAAATACCAACTATTGATTGGTTGGTAAGAAACGCGTCTTAATTTGGATTGAAAATCCATTAATTAATATATCCATAATTGTTTTAAAATATATCGTTTAGAATTAGAACGACTCTTTCAGATAAAGAATGAAATTAGTCCAATAATAGTACTCACATTTATTCATATCCCTTAGTATTTATTTACTTAGGATTAAATTAGGAATTGCTCAAAAATCATAAAAAAAAATTTTCTGGTCGGGTCTCAATAAGGTCATGAAAAACATTTCTATTTATTTATCTCTTATTTTACATATAATGGATTTGCCCGGACCAATACATGATTTTCTTTTAGTCTTTCTGGGATCGGTTCTTATACTAGGAGGTATGGGGGTGGTATTATTTACCAACCCCATTTATTCTGCCTTTTCATTGGGACTGGTTCTTGTTTGTATATCCTTATTCTATATTCTATTAAACTCTTATTTTGTAGCTGCTGCACAACTCCTTATTTACGTGGGAGCTATAAATGTTTTAATCGTATTTGCTGTGATGTTCATGAATGGTTCAGAATATTACAAAGATTTGAATCTTTGGACCATTGGGGATGTGGTTACTTTGCCAGTTTGTACAAGTATTTTTGTTTTACTCATGATTATTATTACGGATACGTCATGGTACGGAATTATTTGGACTACAAGATCAAACCAGATTATAGAGCAAGATTTGATAAGTAATAGTCAACAAATTGGAATTCATTTATCAACAGATTTCTTTCTTCCATTTGAATTCGTTTCGATAATTCTTTTAGCCGCTTTGATAGGTGCAATTGCCGTGGCGCGACAGTAAAAAATTTATAGAATTAGCAATGCACATTAAACTCTGTTCGGTTTTATTACATTCCATTTATTTCCCTTTAATTAAAGATTGTTTATGTCTAAAATAGAAATTATTCAATCTATTCTATTAACACTAGAAAATCTGCCTTTGTTCCGTACTTTTTTTTATTCTAGTCAATTGAATCTGTTGAATTGTTGTTCAGTTCATATTGAAATGAATCGAAATTGATAAGGAGTTGGTCAATGATGCTCGAACATGTACTTGTTTTGAGTGCCTACTTATTTTCTATCGGTATCTATGGATTGATCACGAGCCGGAATATGGTTAGAGCCCTTATGTGTCTTGAACTTATACTGAATGCGGTTAATATGAATTTCGTAACATTTTCTGATTTTTTTGATAGTCGCCAATTAAAAGGAAATATTTTCTCAATTTTTGTTATAGCTATTGCAGCCGCTGAAGCAGCTATTGGCCCGGCTATTGTTTCATCAATTTATCGTAACAGAAAATCAACTCGTATCAATCAATCGAATTTGTTGAATAAGTAGTATTAATCATATAAATTATAATATTCATAAATTAGAATTACCATGACCATACATTACGTAATAATACATGTTTTCAAAAATGTAAGAAATTAAAGTATCTTGGCTCTATCGCATGAGTCAATCCAGAAGTAGATTGATTAGAAAAATTATGATAAATTATTGATTCATCTGGTGTCTAAATATATGATTCATTTACAAGTTTACTAGATCGAAACTTTCTGACATTCAAAAATTTATAGATCCAAATGTCACATTCAGTAAAGATTTATGATACGTGTATAGGGTGTACTCAATGCGTGCGCGCCTGCCCAACGGATGTATTAGAAATGATACCTTGGGACGGGTGTAAAGCTAAGCAAATTGCTTCTGCTCCAAGAACAGAGGACTGTGTCGGTTGTAAGAGATGTGAATCCGCCTGTCCGACAGATTTCTTGAGTGTTCGAGTTTATTTATGGCATGAAACAACTCGAAGTATGGGTCTGGCTTATTAATACGTTCCAGAAAACCCTACTTGAATACATTTGATTTTTTTACCTTTACCGACAAAAACCCGCGCTCAAAAACTATTTATTTTGAGCACGGGTTTTTCTGGTCCAAGTTTATCTTGTTTTTACCATGAATAATTTTCCTTGGTTAACGCTAGTTGTAGTTTTGCCAATATTCGCGGGTTCCTTAATTTTCTTTCTCCCTCATAGAGGAAATAAGATAACTCGTTGGTATACTATAGGTATATGCATAATAGAACTCCTTCTAACAACCTATGCATTCGGTTATCGTTTCCAATTGGATGATCCATTAATGCAACTGACAGAGGATTATAAATGGATCGATTTTTTTGATTTTTACTGGAGATTGGGAATAGATGGAATTTCTATAGGACCCATTTTACTGACAGGATTTATCACAACTTTAGCTACTTTAGCGGCTCGGCCGATTACTCGAGATTCCCGACTATTCCATTTTCTGATGTTAGCAATGTATAGCGGTCAAATAGGACCATTTTCTTCTCGAGACCTTTTACTTTTTTTCATCATGTGGGAGTTAGAATTAATTCCAGTTTATCTACTTCTATCCATGTGGGGGGGAAAGAAACGTTTGTATTCAGCTACAAAATTTATTTTGTACACTGCAGGAAGTTCCGTTTTTTTATTAATGGGAGTTTTGGGTATTGGTTTATATGGTTCCAATGAACCAACATTAAATTTTGAAACATCAGCTAATCAATCGTATCCTGTAGCACTGGAAATAATATTCTATATTGGATTTCTTATTGCTTTTGCTGTCAAATCACCGATCATACCCTTACATACATGGTTACCAGACACCCATGGAGAGGCACATTACAGTACTTGTATGCTTTTAGCCGGAATCTTATTAAAAATGGGAGCGTATGGATTGGTTCGGATCAATATGGAATTATTACCCCACGCCCATTCTATATTCTCTCCCTGGTTGATTATAGTAGGCACAATTCAAATAATCTATGCAGCTTCAACATCTCCCGGTCAGCGTAATTTAAAAAAAAGAATAGCCTACTCTTCTGTATCTCATATGGGTTTCATAATTATAGGAATTGGTTCTATAAGCGATACAGGACTCAACGGAGCCATTTTACAAATAATCTCTCACGGATTTATTGGCGCTGCGCTTTTTTTCTTGGCCGGAACGAGTTATGATAGAATACGTCTTGTTTATCTCGACGAAATGGGCGGAACGGCTATCGCAATTCCAAAAATATTCACGACTTTCAGTATCTTATCAATGGCTTCTCTTGCATTACCGGGCATGAGCGGTTTTGTTGCCGAATTGTTAGTTTTTTTTGGAATACTTACTAGTCAAAAATATCTTTTAATGACAAAAATATTAATTACTTTTGTAATGGCAATTGGAATGATATTAACTCCTATTTATTCATTATCTATGTTACGCCAGATGTTCTATGGATACAAGCTTTTTAATGCCCCAAACTCTTATTTTTTTGATTCTGGACCGCGAGAATTATTTGTTTCGATCTCTATCCTTTTACCTGTAATAGGTATTGGTGTTTATCCCGATTTCGTTTTATCATTATCAGTTGACAAGGTCGAAGCTATTATATCCAATTATTTTTTTCGATAGTTTTTGTGAGTAAACCAAAAAATGAAACTGAAATCCCATGATTTTAAAAATGGTTGATTGTACAATAAAAAAATGAGTCTTTTATATTCTTTTAAGTAAAATAAATAAATTGGAATTCTATTATAACTAGATATCTTTTGAATTTGTGAGAACCATTTGAATCAAGTAATGGAAATGATTCAAATGGTTCTTGATTGTTTACATGAAGTTTTCGTATATATACCTGTATGCCGTCCTATGTTTATATTCGTCAAGTCTTTTATTCAATTAGATGTTAATGTAAATGAACCATAACTATGCAACCCTATTCCTAATAGATTAACCCCAAAATAGCATATCCAAATTATAAGAAAGCCCATTGAGGCCACAATTGCAGAATTTACACTTTCAAAATTTTTATTTGTTCTAATATGTAAATAAATAGCGAATATGGTCCAAGTAATAAATGCCCAAGTCTCCTTTGGATCCCAATTCCAATATGATCCCCATGCTTCATTAGCCCATACTGCTCCCGAAAGAATACCTACGGTTAAAAGGATAAACCCTAGACTAATAATACGATAACTCCAACGATCCAATTGTTGAATCAATTGATACCTGTAATAATTTTGAGACGAAATAAAAGAAGTGTTTCGTAAGACATTGTTTCTTTCGTTCACATATTGAATCTCACTAAAGTAAACTGACTCATTTTCTAAATTATTGCTTTTACTAAAAATCCTTATGAATTTTCGAAATGTAATGACTAGAAGAGCTAGTGATAATAATGATCCACACAAAAGAGCTGCATAGCTCAATACCATCATACTTACGTGCATCATTAACCAATGGGATTGGAGAGCGGGTACTAATATCGCGGATTGATGCATTTCAGTTAAAAGACCCGAAGTTGCAAAACCTTGAGTAAAAATAGCACTTGGCGCGGTTATTGCGCTAAAATGGTTTTTATGTTTTTTAAAATACGGAATAATATGAATAAAGGAAAAACTCCACGAAAGAAAAATTAATGATTCATATAAATCACTTAATGGTAAATGCCTCAAATACATCCAACGAGTAACTAATAATCCTGTTATGCAGAAAAAAGTAGCTATCATCCCCTTTTCTGACGAATCATCTAGTCCTACGATTTCATCGACTAATAAAATTATCAAATGAATTGTAATTACAATTGAAACGATCGAAAAGGATATATGAGTTAATATATGCTCTAAAGTTGAAAATATCATAAAAATTATTAAATTAATAAGGGCGTCCCTCAATTATAGGAATTGAAATCGGGAATTGAATTCATTATAGGACTTACTCTTTTAGAAGATGCCATGCCGCCACTCGGACTCGAACCGAGATGCTCTAGCACTGCTTCCTAAGAGCAGCGTGTCTACCGATTTCACCATAGCGGCTTATTCGAAATCATAATAACCTATTTTTATTCAATCGTCGAGCTTGAAGGAGTTAATTCAATCCAATATTTTTTTTTAGGAAACCATTCAAATTGATGAATAAAAACTTGTTTAAAAATTAGGGATTAAAACGTTTTCGTTAACGTTAATAATATTGATTTTTCTTATTATTATCTTTTTATTTAGTTATTTAGTATTTTAGGATGTCAATTTTATTTAACTGAACTAACAATGTATTTTTTCGTCGGCTATTACTTTATGCTCTCCTAAAACTAAAATGTAACAGTTGTAACTAGATAATTTTTACTTCAATCCCTGGATATAAGTAAAAAAAATGTTCTGCCTCGTTTGCATTTTTTAATGATTAATTTCTTTTATCATTTATTTTATTAATCTAAAATAAAAAATTAATTTTATCGATTAATAAAAAAATAGAATTTTTATATAACACAATTTCAGCGATACACTCAAAAGATTTATGTAAATATTTGCATAGTTAGGTTGCGTTAGGATTTTTTGTTGTGTAGAGAGTTTGCGTTAAGATTTCGCAAACCCATTAAGTTAGGTATTTGGGATGGTCGTATCAATCATATAAAAAAAATTCGTATAGAAATTGTACCGTACTTCAAAATATTTTCTAAATTTTTTAATAATTTTTTATTTTTTAATTAATATATATATATTATATCTTGATCGATCTTCCAATCGAAACATAGGATCTAAAATAGATCACTCAAAATTGGCGCATTCGTCATATAACTACCTAAAAATGTAAACGGGACTTTTATTAATTTAATTGGGTTTAAGGAATTTATATAGTGATAATAATTTCTAAAACCCAAAATAATGGTTTAAAAGATTATAAAAAACATTTTAAACTTAATCAATTAGTTTCAACGACCTCTTCTTTATAATATAAAATCAAAAATATAACTAAAAAAAAATTCTTTTTATTATTGAGTAAGGGCGATGGGGAAAGTGATAATCCCCATCCGGAAAATGATAAAACATACTAAAATGAAAGGCGAAACCTTGCGCTTGCGTTTACCCTTTTTTCAAACAAAAAAGTACCATTAGAATTCAGTAGACAACAGAATTCTTATCTATATCAGAAACGAAAGAAAAATTTGGCTTCAAATTAAAGTAAAACAAATTCAATTTTATATTCGTTTAAATTAAAACATTATGAGACTAATTCTTTTTTATTTATTTTATTTTTAATGTATATTGTTTATATTTTAATGTATATTGTTTATATTGTAATTTATCTTATATATTCATATTTATTCTTTTACTATACTATTATGATGTTAATATTAATTCTAATTGATAAATATTATTTATCATTTTTATAACTTATAAATCTTATAAATAAACTATAAACAAAATTATATAACTTTATTAGTTATTAGAACGATTCAGATTATTTATTTGTTACACAAAAAAAACTTTTAGAACTCCCGGTAGAAAGAGATTTCGCTAACGAAAAAGCTTTCAATGCTGCCCTATATCCCTTCCTTTTCCAAATATTTTTACGAATACGTTTTTTTGAAATAGAGGTGCGCTTTTTTGGAACTGCCATTAAAAAGTTATAATAGGTTTTTCGGTTGGATGTGAAAGACATCTATTGTTCAAAATCAATTGTTCTTTACTATTCTCTATCTATTTTTTCTCGAAATTAGACTCCAAAAAAAAGGGGGGTAAAAATCCCATAAAATATTAATAAGAACGATAAGGTACACTATGCCAAATAGATTGAAGTTGATAAAAAAAAAAAAAATAATACAAAAAAAAAAAAAAGAAAGATTGTCCGTTTCGTTTTCTTTCTATTTTCGTCGTGTTACATTTATACATGTAATAAAAAAATCTAAAAGTTTAATAACCCAACCCTTCTCCCGCTTAATTAAAAAATAAAACACTTTAATAATTTTTTCTATTATATTAATTAATTTTTTTCTATTATATTAATTAATAATCTAAAAGTTTAATAACCCAACCCTTCTCCCGCTTAATTAAAAAATAAAACACTTTAATAATTTTTTCTATTATATTAATTAATTTTTTTCTATTATATTAATTAATTTAATATTAATTTAATTGTTCAAGCTCGAAGAAAGAGTCCACAAAATTTTAATTATCAAATGAGACTAGTAGTTAATCTGTTAAAGGATACAAAATACATAATTTAAAGGCATTTTATTTGCCCCCCTTTTTTTCCGTAAAATTAAAGTGTTGGATATCATAGCATTTCCTACAAATAGCTTTTATTGTAACGGAAGACAAACAATTAGTTACAAAACAAATTGGTTAATGATTCTAAATAACCGAATTACAATAAATAGTTTTAGTTATGGGCTTTATGATTCATATCAAATACTGTTTTTGGTATAATTATTTATCCTTGTTCTATAGATATAAAAATATTATTGTAATACGTAATAATTAAAATGAAAATTCTAATTTTCATTTTTTATCTTCATAAAATTTTATTTCAAAATTTGAATTTAATATTAACAATTCAGTATTAATAAAATTAGTATTTATTTTTCACTAGTGACTTATTTATATCATTTGAATTTATATCATTTGACCAATTATAACCTCTTGATTTTAAATATTTGAAGTAGTTTGGAAAGATTCAGAATAATTAAGGCTAGAAAATTCTATTTAAGTTTTATTTTATATATCTTAATTTTTTTTTATTAACCGACCCCAAACGAAATAAGAACCGGTGACTCAGAAACAATTAATTAAGATAATTTTTTTTTTTTTTTTTTTATGGAATATACATATCAATATTCATGGATTATACCTTTCATTCCACTTCCAGTTCCTATCTTAATTGGAACAGGACTTCTACTTTTTCCAACGGCAACAAAAAATCTTCGCCGTATGTGGGCTTTTCCTAGTGTTTTATTATTAAGTATAGTTATGGTTTTTTCAGCCCTTTTTTCTATTCAGCAAATAAATAATAATTCTGTCTATCAATATGTATGGTCTTGGACCATCAATAATGATTTTTCTTTAGAATTTGGCTGCTTGGTTGATCCACTTACTTCTATTATGTCGATATTAATCACTACTGTTGGAATTATGGTTCTTATTTATAGTGACAATTATATGTCTCATGATCAGGGATATTTGAGATTTTTTGCTTATATGAGTTTTTCCAATACTTCAATGTTGGGATTAGTTACTAGTTCTAATTTGATACAAATTTATATTTTTTGGGAATTAGTTGGAGTGTGTTCTTATTTATTAATAGGTTTTTGGTTCACACGACCCAGTGCCGCGAATGCTTGTCAAAAAGCGTTTGTAACTAATCGTGTCGGGGATTTTGGTTTATTATTAGGAATTTTGGGTTTTTATTGGATAACAGGTAGTTTCGAATTTCGGGATTTGTTTGAAATATTCAATAACTTGGTTTATAATAATGAAGTTAATTTTTTATTTGTTACTTTATGCGCCTCCCTATTATTTGCCGGCGCTGTTGCTAAATCCGCCCAATTTCCCCTTCATGTATGGTTACCTGATGCCATGGAAGGGCCTACCCCCATTTCGGCTCTTATACATGCCGCTACTATGGTAGCAGCAGGAATTTTTCTTGTAGCTCGGCTTCTTCCTCTTTTCATAGTTATACCTTACATTCTAAATCTAATAGCTTTGATAGGTATAATAACATTATTTTTAGGAGCCACTTTAGCTCTTGCTCAAAAAGATATTAAGAAAAGCTTAGCTTATTCTACAATGTCTCAATTGGGTTATATGATGTTAGCTCTAGGTATGGGGTCTTATCGAGCTGCTTTATTTCATTTGATTACTCATGCTTATTCGAAGGCATTGTTGTTCTTAGGATCTGGATCAATTATTCATGCGATGGAAGCTATTGTTGGATATTCTCCAGATAAAAGTCAGAATAT